TCCTAATTCCTTCCATTCCACTAATGAATTATCTATAATAATTCGCAAATCCGAATCGGCTAATTGCTCTATGATAGCACTTGCTCCCGTAGAAATTTCTCGATTTCGAAATGTGTCAAAACCTTGAGTAGTAAAAAAAAGTGGGATGCTGTATTTCCAGGATTGGATTTCATATTCGAATGAACCTCTTAATCGTAAGAAAGTGGGTTTTTTAGTTATGGGCCGCGCAAAAGAAAAATCGAGATAGGTTCCCATAGACTGGGATTCCCCCCTTAAAAATCGGACGTGAAGGTTTCCTCTCATCCGGCTCAAGCAGTTACACTAAATAAAAGAAAGGGGTTCTTAATTTTGTTTTGAAACTTTATTTGATAAAACCCTACAAAAACTACTCCTTACTCAAGTTTTCCCAGTAAAGACCAATCTTTCATTGATTCATTTTTTGACTTGAACCACTTTCTGAATTACTTAATTTTTCATTTTGACTTTCCGACAAAAATGGAAATATGAAATTATTGAGTAGTCTACTTCCCCTCAAATGATGAATCCCCTTAAAGGAATACTTCGGGACTCGTAAGGGATTTACTTGTCTATATATCGTTCTGTTCGATCTTTTAGGTCCCTACCTCACCTCGATGGTTATGCCATGATGCCCCTTGAAGCATATATGCGATAAATAGACTCCTGTAACCATACCATAGTTGCTTGCTTGAACAGAATTTGATTTCTATATAAAAGAGAAGGGATGGAATGGCGAATTCCACAAAAATCTTTTTTTTTTTCACGAGGTATAACTAGCAATTCCTATTTATTTATCTGTTACAGAATCGACCATGGATCAATTCCCCTTTCAGTTGGAAGTATTGAATACACCCATAGTTCTGAGCTTCATGTTACTCCTCCCAAGACACATGTCAGAGTCGGGGACATCCCAACCAGATTGAATGGGATGACAGTTTCTTATTACGAATCTGTAAAATGAAAATTTCGATCAAATCACACATCGCAGTACACTAGGCCTTCTAACTCTTTAAGGGGTTTATCTAAAAGATTCGCGATATAACTAGGAAGACGTTTCAAATACCACACATGAGTTACTGGACATGCGAGTTTGATGTATCCCATTTGATATCTTCGTATCCGAGAATCAACAAATTCCACCCCGCATTGTTCACAAAATTTCGGGACTTCTTTTTCAGCTCCGATTACTCGATAATTTCCACAAGCACAAATTCCACTTTTTATAGGCCCAGAGATTCTTTCGCAAAACAATCCATCTTTTTCCGGTTTATTGGTTTTGTAATGAAAAGTATAGGGTTTTGTCACTTCTCCAACTATCTCTCCATTAGGTAGGATTTTGTTAGCCCAGGCCCTTATTTGTTGAGGAGAAACTAGTCCAATTCGAAGTTGTTGATGTTTATACCGATCGATCATAGAATATAAATTCTGATTCATTCAGATCAAGCTTCCTTCCTATTAATCTGAAAATTCTTCTCAGATACAAGGAAATGATTCAGTTCCAGAGCTAAGGATCGTAGTTCTCGAACGAGCAATCGAAAAGATTCTGGAGCATCCTCAGGGTTAGGTATTGTTCCTCCAATGATCGTAGCACCAAGTACTTCTTGACGAGCTCTAATATGATCAGATTTATAAGTAAGCATCTCTTGTAAAATATGAGCAACACCAAATCCCTCCAAAGCCCAAACTTCCATTTCTCCTACTCGCTGTCCCCCTTGCTTAGCCCTTCCTCTAAGAGGTTGTTGTGTAACAAGTGCGTAATGCCCACTGGAACGCCCATGGATTTTATCATCAACTTGATGAATTAATTTCAGGATATAGGACTTTCCTATTAGAACAGGTTGTTCAAAAGGATCTCCTGTTCTTCCATCAAATATTCTGCTTTTTCCTGGATACTCGGGTTCAAAAACCCATGGATTTTTTGTTTGTTGACTAGCTTCATATAATTCAGGAAACACTAGTTTTCTAGAAGCCTCTTGCTCATATCTCTCATCAAAAGGCGCTATTCTATAATGTCTCTTGAGCAAATCCCCCGCTAACCCGAGTGAGCATTCAAAAATCTGTCCCACATTCATTCGTGAGGGTACTCCTAATGGGTTGAAGACCATATCAACAGGTGTTCCATCTTGCAAATAAGGCATATCTTGTCTAGGCAAAATTTTGGAAATGATACCCTTATTCCCATGTCTTCCAGCTACTTTATCACCTACTTTGATTTCGCGGTTCTGTAAAATATATACACGAATCATTTCTGGATTATAACTGGAACCCCCTTTTTTCTGGATCCATCTCACATCAATAACTCGGCCCCTTCCGCCTATAGGTAGTTTTAAAGAAGTTTCTTTTGCCGTGGATACCTGAATACCAAGTATGGCTCGTAATAATCTATCCTCTGGAGCATACGACGATTCGTTCGCTGTTTGAGGTGTTAATTTACCCACTAAAATATCACCTGCTTCTATCCAAGATCCCAGCATAACAATCCCATTTCTATCTAAATTGCGGAGTAAATGGGCCTCTAAATGCGGTATTTCTTTAGTAATTCTTTCAGGACCTTGGCTTGTCACATGAGTCTGAATTTCATATTTTCGGATGTGAAAAGAAGTATAAATATCTTCATATACCAGACGTTCGCTAATTAGTACTGCGTCTTCAAAATTGTAACCTTCCCATGGCATATAGGCTACTAATACGTTTTTTCCTAAAGCGAGTTCCCCGCCAACTGTAGCCGCACCATCCGCTAAAATTTGTCCCTTTTTAAGGCATTTACCCCGCAGAACCCGGGGTTTTTGATGCATACAAGTATTTTTGTTGGAACGTTGATATATAACTAATGGAATATTTATCGTGTCTCCATTACTCGAGAAAAGGATCTTGTGAGTATCAGTATAAATGACCTTTCCCTCACGTTCGGCTATAACTGAAAGCCCCGAATCTAGTGCTGTTTGGCGTTCCAGTCCAGTTCCAACAATGCACTTCTCGGATCGAGAAAGCGGAACTGCTTGGCGCTGCATATTAGAACTCATTAAAGCCCGATTTGCATCATTATGTTCGATAAAAGGAATAAGGGAAGCTCCAATAGAAAAATATTGGAAAGGGAAAATGCTTCTAAGATGAATCTGTTCCCATGCAATAGTCAGGAATTCTTGACGATATCGAGCTGGAACAACTTGCTCTTCCTGAATACTCCGATTCAAGGCCAAAGAATTTCCTGCTGCTACCATATAATATTCATCTCTACTTGGTGATAAATAAATCATCTGTGTCTCTTTTGATCTCGCAGATATTTCATAAAATGGGCTATCTATAGATCCCCACGGGCCAATCCTCGCATGAATAGCTAAGGATCCAATAAGACCAACATTGATTCCTTCGGACGTGTCAATTGGGCAAATACGCCCGTAATGGCTAGGATGTATATCTCGTATCCGAAAACTTGCAGTTCGCCCCGTCAATCCCCCAGGGCCCAAATAACTCAATTTTCGCCCATGAACGATTTGTGTCAATGGATTAGTTCGATCCAAAACTTGAGATAAGGGGTGTAGACCAAAAAACGATTCATAAGTAGTTGTTAATGAAGTTGAAGTTATCAAATTTTGAGGAGTCGGTATCAATTTATGCCGGATTGCTCCACATATAGTTCCTCGAACCGTATTTTCTAAACGAACAAGAGCCAATCCGAATTGATCTTGTAATAGATCTGCTACAGAACGAATACGTTTATTTTTCAAATGATTCATATCGTCAAGTGCGCCCATTCCAAATTTCATTCCGATCAAATGATCCGCAGCAGCTAATACATCTCGTGGTAACAAAAATGTATTGTTCTGAGGTATATCAAGATTTAGTCTCCGATTCATATTTCGTCGACCAATCCTTCCTAATTCACATCTTTGTTGAAAAAATTTCTTTTGCAATTCCTTACATAAAGACTCAGAAAATACTGGATCTCCGCCTACACAAGCAAATTGCTGATAAAACTCCAAAATAGCATTTTCTTTTGACCCAATCTTTTTTTTCTCCTTATCATTCGGGAAAGACAAGAAAATTTCAGGGTAACAAACATTATCTAGAATTTCTCTTAGATTCGAACCCATAGCTGATGATAGAACTAGAATAGATATTTTTTGTTTCCTACTCACGCGGGCCCATATCCTTGCCTTTTTATCAATTTCTAATTCCGGCCTCCCCCCCCAATCTGATATTATAGTCCCGGTATAGACAGAAATTCCGTTATGGTCCAATTCTGAACGGTAGTAAATCCCGGGACTTTGCAATACTTGATTGATTACAATTCTGTATATTCCATTTACTATAGAGGTTCCCAGGGAATTCATTAGAGGAATATTTCCAATAAAAACGGTTTGTTCTTGCATATCTCTACCCGTTTTCCAAATTAATCCCGCGGGTACATATAATTCAGAAGAATATGTGAGTGATTCATACACAGCATCTCTTTCTTTTATCAAGGGTTCTACCAATTGATATCTTTCTGCAAATAATTGAAATTCAATTTCTTGATCTGCATCTTCAATTTTTGGAAACTTATGAAATTCTTCCGTCAAGCCCTGATTCATGAACCTACAAAATCCCTCAAATTGGATCTGACTAAATCCAGGTATTGTGAACATTCCCTCATTTCCATTACGGAACATCTTAATCTTAAGTTTCCTCTTTATCGAAAAATCCCATTCATCATTGGCTCATTCTTCATCGAACTAACCACATGGATCGATCTAGCAATGATGGAATGTATATTTTGTTTACTGAATCGCATAAAATTTGAGCCAACTCCATATCTGTATTTCATACGTATGAACAGAAACGAGACGGAGGAATGAAGAGCCTTTTGGGCACAAGTTCGAATTTGCGGCAAGTACAAAAAATCGAAATAAATTGAGAAAATCAAATATTTCTGAAAAAAAAAAGATTCTGCCACTTACATTACACTTATGGAGTCTTGTTCTTGTATAGAATAATATTCTAATTGATCCAATTTCTACCTATTATTATGATATTACGACCCGATTGAGTACAAAAAAAAATGACTTCGGGATTCAATCTGCTTTTCTATTCAATATATATTTCAATGAAATATTCAAGCACGATGATATTCCATAGGAATAGTGCATAAGAGAGACCTAACTCGTTTTTCCGTGTAAAAATTTCTGTTCTGGGGTTTACATATACACATATATGTTATTATAATTGAAAATGGAAAAGGATTGATTTTCTCACATAATTGATACTGATTAATCGTCAATCCATTTGCTTTTCTTATGTCATTAAGAAAACACAATTTGAGATAGAAATTTGAAAACTGTTCACCAATTCAAACCCTGACTTTTTCAGTCTATGACCAGCAATCCGTTTATTTTTCTTTTTTTTTTTTCAATAGAAAAGAGAAGGGAAGTTTTTATTTTAAGCAGTGTATGTTTTGAGATACAATCAACCGAAGAAAATAATCGAAACTGGATCCACTAAAAAATAACGACTCATTTTTCAAAAGGCATAAGCACAATGGAAAAATAGGATTCAAGATAAAAGCACGTTAGTAATAGAATATAGATAATGTTTTTATACACTTTTGATCAGATTGGGCGGCATGGCCAAGTGGTAAGGCGGGGGACTGCAAATCCTTTATCCCCAGTTCAAATCTGGGTGTCGCCTGATTAACAAATTGGTATTTTTTATTCTGCTAATCTAACTCGACGAATTCTTGCTCTGCAGAAGCAAAGGACTGGGCCTGTCGATACTTGATTTTTGGAATCCGTGGGTTTCTATATTCTATAAAAGACAAAAAAAAGATTGTCCATTTTTTCTCCAAATCTGAGTTTTTGGTGTGGCCAAAATCGGTACTAATCGGGATGAAGCAACCTTTACTTAAGTACTTTTGTCCAGACTCAGGCTCCCCATAGACTCTGAGTGCTCAGACATTCAATCAGGGTGGTTGGTCGGTTCTTATAGAGTAAATAAAAGTAAAAAAATGCTTTTGCTGTCTGTCGGGGGGATTACAAAAAAAGAATGTATGTATAATGTATGTTTTATAGTAGTAGTATTGTCTCCCGACTCTTTCACAGAAAGAAAGTAGGATTTGTTACGATTAGGATTGGTTCAGCAATCGTCTTAAGTCAAAATGAAATTTTGACTCTGTGCCGTTGATTTCACTATGATTATTGATCAATAATGGAAGAATTCCTTGATAGAGATAGGGGACATAATTTACATGGATATAGTAAGTCTTGCTTGGGCTGCTTTAATGGTAGTCTTTACATTTTCCCTTTCACTCGTAGTATGGGGAAGGAGTGGGCTCTAGAGGTACTACTAATATAATCAAACTAATAGAAAAAAAATAATAAATGGTATACAATACTAACCATATACAATACTAACTAGATAGTGTGTAGATAATTCTTTCTACACACTATCTCAGATTCAGACACTTCTGATTCCAGCCCGATCATTTCATTTAATTTAAGACTTTAAACCCCTTTCTTGTTCTTTCATTTTTTGAATCATTAACCATTCACAAGAACTAATAATTCAAGGCTCATTCCAATTAATCATTTTGACTGACTGTTTTTACATAGATGATAAGTAAAAAGGCGGTAGGAACTAGAATGAACAGTGCAGTAGCAATAAATGCGAGAATATTGACTTCCATAATCTCATTGTTTTTTTTTGCTTCGCAATAACTCGGGATCTAATCCCATAGAGATAATAAATTTGACTCCTGTAAATTCAATAGGATAAATTGTATCCTGATAATACGGAATCGGATCAATATTATGAATAGCGATATATATGATATATCAAATCAATTAATTGTCGAAAATTAAATAGTATAGCATAGGGAGATCTTTTATCCATCAAAAAGAAAAAGGGGGATTTCCAGGCTAATTAAAGAATCCCATTCCACTTTTCACCCCTTTCCATTCTTTCTTTTCTATAACCCCACCTTCTTCCTTATTTCTTTATACAATTATCCTTCTTTATACTGATTACCTGATGAGGTATTATATGACCGATATTCCATGGATCATGTGTAGACCCAAACAGTAGAAATGAGATACAAATAAAGAGGGTTTAAATATCTAATATTCTTATAAATTTACTAAAAAGGGGTCGTTGCTCGGTCTTTTCTTTTATTAGTCTCCTCCTTATTGGGTCGGGATAGGAGCACATACATCAAAAATTCGGCGTGTAATTGGAATGAAAATGAGATAGATTTTCTATTAGTAATTGAAAATACACAAGTCGGAACTAGAAAAGGTATGGTTTCATCTGAAAAGTACTCGGTTCTGCCAGAGTCATTTTGTTAAGTTCATTGTGTATCGTACAACAAAGGAATGAATTTATGCATTTACTCCCGGTCAAAATATGGGCGCTTCATTCCATTGATCAATAAAATAAAAAAGAAAGTCAGACAAATATAGTAAATATAGTATAGTATTAAACTACTGAATAGAGTAATACCACCAATTATACCCATCTACATATGTCTCTCCCTTTTCAATTGCTACTATTTTCAATTGGTATTAGTAGAAGAAATGGAAATTCCCATAAGAAATGAGGATCCCCTATTGGGGATTAGATCTTGCCCCCCCTTTTTTACAGAAAAGGGGAGGGGGATGAATTGAAAAATCTATCAGATCCTAATCCTAGTTCGGGACTGGCGGGGCTCGAACCCGCAGCTTCCGCCTTGACAGGGCGGCGCTCTGACCGATTGAACTACAATCCCGGCGAGGCGCATGGCATACATGTTCTTATGGTTTCATTAAGTAGTGCCGTGTTGTAACAAAGAAACAAATGATATACTGATATCATTTCTACATAGATATGTACTATAGTGAGAGTAGCACAGATTACTAGTAAGCCGTGGTTTTTGATTGCCAAAAAATGAAATGGATAGCTTTCAATGAGAAAAAAGGACTCTTTTTCCTTTCTTGATACTTAAGTAAGAATCATGAATTTACATCGTTAGAAAGATCAGAAGAATGGGTAGAGCACAAAAAAATGGACTCTTGATCCTTATTTCTACGGATCGGGCATTTATGTTTTTTGTTTTTGGAGGATAAAGTGATTAGATCATACTCATGGAGCGGCGAATTATTGGGCCGAGCTGGATTTGAACCAGCGTAGACATATCGCCAACGAATTTACAGTCCGTCCCCATTAACCGCTCGGGCATCGACCCAGGAAGAATTCACTCTAGGCTTAGTGATAATCTATGATCGACTTCCTTTCTCAACTCCCTTTCGTAGTACTTTAACTTTACCCCCAGGGGAAGTCGAATCCCCGCTGCCTCCTTGAAAGAGAGATGTCCTGAACCGCTAGACGATAGGGGCATATCCGCCCGACCGTCATCATACTATGATGATAGTATGATTAGTTTTTTGGAATTGTCAATATCAATATAATGACTAAATCCGAAGAGTGTTTTCTACTTTACCATATATAGATATGATATATATATGATTCCGTGGAATAGGGAATAGATTTTTTTTTGAAGGTTCTCATGATGAACCATCCCATACCATCCATAGTATTATATATAATGAAGCGAAGTTATAGAATTCCTTCCGTTCGGTCATTGATTGGCCCGACAGAAAGAAAAGGGAGTAAAACAAAACCTCATTGAATTGCTTTTCTTCATTCAATTTGAACTCCTTGCTTCGTTCATCGTTCAGATGAGATATGCCTATCACTATCTCACACTAAACCAGAAAATGCAAAAACGATAGACATTTTTTTATTCTTTTTATTTATAAAAATGGAATTCGGCTCAGGGTACAAATCCCCCATCACATATAATTCAAGAAAATATCTCGATTCTATCTATGTCGATGTCGGATTGGTACAGGTATCAATCAAGTGAATCGTTTTCTGATAGGTCAGTCAAAATAAACAAAGCAAGTAGAGTCGGTCTTGAAACAATTCACTGCATTTTTTAAGAAAAATTTATAATAATAAGCTGACCCCTTACTCGGTAAATCCTATTTATTAGATCCTATGCATATATATACATATATAAATACGTGCAGTAGACTCAGAATGGAAAATGTCTAATTAATGAATGGGCCCTTTTAACTCAGTGGTAGAGTAACGCCATGGTAAGGCGTAAGTCATCGGTTCAAATCCGATAAAGGGCTTTTTCACTAAACTCAAGTCTTATTCGTTCTCAATGGAGAATAGAGATAGAGATATTGTAGATATTTCTAAAAAAAAAAAGAAAGAAAAAAGGGTAATCGCTATTATAATGAGTTCTCATTATTATGAGTCATAGTTAGAGGGTTGAAATTTTCAAATTTTCAAATTTTCATAAAGACTAATTGCACTTATTAGGGTGGGCTCTACCCTGTATTGACATAGTAATCCTCCTCATGGCTCATTATTTATTTTGTCTTGGGACATAAATATTCTAGATATCCAAACTCCTATTGTTAATCACCAAACCAAACTATTCCTACTTCTCCACTGTTTCTATCAAACCCGCGGTAAACTTATAAAATTCTAAATCAAGAAAAAGTAAGTGGACCTGACCCATTGAATCATGACTATATCAGCTATTCTGATATTTAAATTCGATATAATATAGATTAGATTAAATTGTAGAGGCGGATTGATTTCGTGGGCCACACAAGAATTTGTCGATATTTACAATTTAATCTTCTTGTTACTGGGCGCTCCATAGAAGGAAATTGCTATTCTTTTCCGCTACATATAAAAATGGATTTCGAAAATCTATTTTTCAATAGCTTTCCTCGATTCCAGAATCAGAAGAGAACAAATGTGAGAAAAGGACTTTCATTTCCAATCTACCATTATTTAAGGGTCAGGGCAAAAAAATAAGAATTTTTTTGTTTGACCCTTTAAAAGATATACTCTGGAATGTGAATCATAGGGCAAGACAATTAAATTAGGGGTTCAAATAGTTATATAATAAGATAAGACTAATAGATATGGAGTTCATGGATTTACCTGG